TTGACATAATAGAAGTAAGTGGATCAATTAAGTAGCCGAATTCTAAAGAAAAATCATTAGTGATGATCCAAGACCATACATATTGATAGATAGAACTGCTATTTATTTGCTGAATAGACAGATCAATCGAAAAAATCATGACTATACTTAACAATAAAATACTATGAAAGGACCACATACGACGAAGATTTTTTGTTGCCGTGGGAAAAAGAAGAAGTCCCACCCCTATTAACATAGGAACTGGAAGTGGAACGAAGGGTATTATCCATGCATATTGATATGTCTGTTCCATAAAAAATAAAAGGTTTTTTATTCTTAATTAAGTGTTTCCGATTCACCGGATCTTATCTCTTTTGAAAGGAGTCAATAAAAAAATCAAGATATGTACTAACTTAAATAGAATTTTCTAATTTTATATTCTTACTTATTGTTTATTGTGAGTCTTTCTTAAATACTTCAACTATTCAAATCAAGAAGTTACAATTGGTCAAATGATATAACTAAAGTACTCGTAAAACGTGAATACTTAGTTAGTCACTAATATATTTATGAAGATACCGAAAATGAAAAATTCAATGATTATTAAAAAATTTCTAGTCATAGAGCAAGTATAAAGAATTACACTAAAAATACTAATATGAATCATAGGATTAGATTAACTAAGATCACTAACCTGGCCTAATGAAATAAGAACTCGCTATTTTAGTTAGTTTATTCAAAATAATGAACTAGTTCATTATGGAATTGATTGATTTATTTCCAGTCTAATAAAATAAAAAACATTAAAGATTAAAGTTTTTCAGTAAGCAACAAGGGTGGGGTTCTTAACCCTTTCGATGTATTTTAGTACATGTAAATTAAATGTAGAACGACGAAAATAGGCAGAAATAGAAATGTAGGGTCTTTTTGATTCTTTATGTTATAGAGTTCAACCAATTTAATTGCTAGGGCACGGCATATTCTATAGATTTGAATAAGAAAGAGAAATAAAAGTATCAATATCAATCAATACAAATTTTTCTTTCTTACGAATATTGTATGGACTAGAAAAACCATTTTCTTTTTGAAAAAAAAATCATATATCCTCTTCTTCTAGTAATATTTTATGCAATTTTCACATATCTTTCACCTATCTACATTTATATGAAAATAATATTATCTAGAGAATAAAAAGAACAATTCGTTTTGAACAATAGATGTCTTTCACATCCAACTATAATAATGAGTAACCTCTTCATTTTTAAATGGCAGTTCCAAAAAAACGTACTTCTATATCAAAAAAGCGTATTCGTAAAAATATTTGGAAACGGAAGGGATATTGGGCAGCGTTAAAAGCTTTTTCGTTAGGGAAATCTCTTTTGACCGGAAATTCAAAAAGTTTTTTTGTGCGACAAACAAATAAGTAATAAAACGTTGGAATAATCTGAATTGATTTGACTCGAAAAAAAGGTCCATTTCATAATTAAAAATGAACAATTTACATTACCTATTGTTATTATTGTTGGGCTAATCAATATGAAATGGACCTTTCTTTTCTCCTATGATATGTGGAATAAGAATTCTTCTGTTTAATGAATTCTACAACTAATACTTTTTTTGTTTGAAAAAAGAATAAAGACAGGAGGTTTTAACCCTCTTTTAGTATGTTTTTTCATTTCCAAGGTGGGGAGTTTTATTTTCCCCATCGAACTATTTGTTACAATTCCAATAATAAATAAGAAAATTCTTTTTTCTCTCTATATCATATCTATAGAAGAGCAAATAGAAAATCTTTAGCTAAGTTAAAATTAATGAATTGTTGATACTAATTGATTCCATTTTTAAAACTTTTTGTGTAACTTTCGGACTTCTTAATTTCCTTTCTCTAAATTATTAGATAGATCTCCCATATATCTTTCGCTTTCAACCCAATCAAAAAAGCCGTTAGCTTAGTTAGGATATTGTGTACGAAAAATGTGTCATTTTAAAATAATTCAAACAAAATGGGGTCTATTTTGTAAAAATGCATTTTTTTGAGTTCGATCGCGGTAGAATTATCTAGTTACAAGAGTTCAATCTCAGGAAAGCATAACCTACACGAAAGTCTTAAATTAATTTAATAAACTGACACCCTAAATGAAAATAATGAACCTTCAAATCCCTATTTGAATGAATTTGGATTTATCAGTTTAAATCTTTCCTAAAAAACATTGCATTGAATTTACTCCTCCAATCTCGACGATTGAATATGAATAGGCTATTATGAGTTCGAGCAAGCCGCTATGGTGAAATCGGTAGACACGCTGCTCTTAGGAAGCAGTGCTAAAGCATCTCGGTTCGAGTCCGAGTAGCGGCATGCCATCTTCGAGAAGAGATACAATAGATCATATAATGAATTCAGTTCCCAATTTTAATTTCTTAATTAAGATTAAGGGATTCAAGATTTTTATGATATTTTTAACTTTAGAGCATATATTAACTCATATTTCTTTTTCGATGGTTTCAATTGTAATTACAATTC